CTTTTGAATTATAGCGATATGGATGCGCAATATATTTTGATTTTGAATGATATCATCGATATCATCGATAGGTGGAATAATATCAATGATATCGATGCAGAAGATAGTTCTAATGATAGAGAAGATAGTTCTAACGATGGAGAAGATAGTTTGAATGATATTGATGCGGAAGATAGTTCTAACGATGGAGAAGAGAGTTTGAATGATATCGATGCGCAAGCTAGTTCTAATGATAGAGAAGATAGTTCTAACGATGGAGAAGAGAGTTCTAATGATGGAGCAAATAGTTTGAATGATATCGATGCGCAAGCTAGTTCTAATGGTGGAGAAGGTAGTTCTAATGATGGAGAAGAGAGTTCTAATGATAGAAATACTGGAAATACTGTAGGGCACCCGGCGTGGGTTGTATGTAAGAATTGTCAGGAACCCAATTTGCGTACCTTTTTAAAAGACAACAGGAATATTTGTTACTCCTGTGAAAAGGATGTGAATGAGGGAGACGGTATTCAAAATCGTCCTAATGATTTTGGTCATTTGTGGGTTGTATGTGAGAATTGTGACGAATTAAATTATAAGAGACTTTTAAGAAAAAGACTGAATATTTGTGAATCCTGTGAATGGCATTTGAAAATGAATAGTCCAGATAGACTAGATCTTTCGATCGATCCGGATACTTGGGGTGCTATGGACGAAGACATGGTCTCTATAGATCCCATTGAATTTCTTGAATTAATTTCAAATTCAGGGGACAAAAACGAAAATGAAAACGAAAATGAATACGAATACGAAAATGAATGCGAAAATGAAAAGGAAAACAAAAATGAATACGAAAATGAAAACAAAAACGAAAATGAAAAGGAAAACAAAAAGGAAAACAAAAATGAAATCGAAAACGAAAATGAAACCGAAAACAAAAATGAAATCGAAAATGAAAACAAAAACGAAAATGAAAAGGAAAACAAAAATGAATACGAAAATGAAAAGGAAAACAAAAATGAATACGAAAATGAAAAGGAAAACAAAAACGAAAATGAAACCGAATGCGAAAATGAAAACAAAAATGAAATCGAAAACGAAAATGAAACCGAAAACAAAAATGAAACCGAATACGAAAATGAAAACAAATACGAATGCGAATACAAATTTTATAAAGATCGTCTTGATGCTTATCAAACAAAGACGGGATTACCCGACGCTATTCAAACAGGCATAGGCGAACTAAATGGCATTCCCATAGCAGTTGGGGTTATGGATTTTGAGTTTATAGGAGGCAGTATGGGATCTGTAGTCGGGGAAAAAATCACCCGTTTGATTGAATACGCTACCAATCAATTTCTACCCCTTATTATAGTGTGTGCTTCCGGGGGGGCGCGCATGCAAGAAGGAAGTGTGAGCTTGATGCAAATGGCTAAAATATCCTCTGCTTTATATGATTATCAAACAAATAAAAAGTTATTTTATATATCAATCCTTGCATCTCCTACTACTGGTGGGGTGATGGCTAGTTTTGGTACGTTGGCTGATATCGTTATTGCCGAACCCAATGCTTGCATTGCGTTTGCGGGTAAAAGAGTAATTGAACAAACATTGAAGATAGAAGTACCCGAAGGTGTGCAAGAGACTGAATTTTTATTCGAGAAGGGATCATTCGACCTAGTCGTACCACGTAAGTTTTTAAAAACTGTTCTGACTGAGTTATTAAATATGCACGGTTTCTTTCCTTTGACTAAAAATACAAATCAAAACCAAATAGAGGGCTAAGTTCAATTATTTGTAGCGAAGGAGTAGTTAGTTTATTCAGAATTCAAGGAAATAGGAATTTTGTTTGGCGACCTAAGATCTAATTGTACAAAGATGAATAAGTTGATTTAGTTAGCTCTACGTTTTATTCTATATCCTCACTTAGATATAGATATATAGATACTTAGATCTATACTAAGGATTGAATATAGTTATAGTTAAATAATAATGCAAATTCTGAATTATAATTATTATAAGATATCTTTATTTATAAATAATAATAACAGGTACGAACAATAAATCGAGGTACCCATTCTATGAACCTTCCCGCTTTTTTTGTGCCTTTAGTAGGCCTAGTTTTTCCGGCAATTGCAATGGCTTCTTTATCTCTTCATGTTCAAGAAAACAAGATTGTTTAGACCTGATGGACCCCATCTCTTCTATTTTTTTTTTCAAAAACTTAGACTTACATCATAACTAACACAGATATCTATTTAGCGAAATATGATATAACATGTGATTTCTGCCAAACATAAAGACAGAAAGTAAAGGACTCTTATACCTGCAGAAACATAATAATATATGGGTAAATGAATTCTAGCCGTTTTCAAATCGACCAGGATCGCTGGATGGCTGAAATAAAAAGTCGTCGGATCTATATGTATAGTGGGATCATATGAAGGGTATGTTATTTTTTGAGTTTTTAGTTTAGATTAGATCTAAGTAATTTGATGAATTACTCCTAAAGGTTCACATCAAACTAGTGCTAGTTGATGAGAGTTACTTCGGAAACAAAACAAAAAAGGTAAAGTCAAATTAATTTGAGAGTTTCTCTCGATTCCAATAAAATAAAATCGGATCAAGTATGAATTGGCAATCAGAACATATTTGGCAATCAGAACATATACGGATAGAACTTAAAATGGAGTCTCGAAAAATAAGTAATTTCTTCTGGGCCTTTATCCTTTTTTTAGGTTCATTAGGGTTCATATTGGTTGGAACTTCCAGTTATCTTGGTAGAAATTTAATACCTTTTTTTCCGTGTGAGGAAATCATTTTTTTTCAACAAGGTAGCGTGATGTTTTTCTACGGGATCGCGGGTCTCTTTATTAGTTTCTATTTGTGGTGCACAATTTTCTGGAATGTAGGCAGCGGTTATGATCGATTCGATAGAAAGAAAGGCATAGTGTGCATTTTTCGGTGGGGATTTCCTGGAAAAAATCGTCGCATATTCCGCCGATTCCTTATAAAAGATATTCTGTCCATTATAATAAAAGTTCAAGAGGATAATTATAAACGTGGTGTCGTTTATATGGACATCCGGGGCCAGGGAGCCATTCCCTTAACTCGTCTTGATGAGAATTTGACTTCATTGCAAACTGCACAAAAAGCTGGTGAATTGTCCCGTTTCTTGCGTGTACCAATAGAAGTATTTTGACAAAAAAAATGGGAAATGGGGGTTTGCAAAAATGCAAGAATCCTTTTTTTTTTCTATAACATAACCTATAACCTAAGTGAAGTTTCATCAGAAGGGTCATTTCGAGCCAAAGCGGGCGGAACAATTACAAAATAGAATTATTTATTTTTGTCACTCGACGTTTTATTTTCTCCTTTCTTTTGTGTTCCTTAATAACCAAGACAAAAAGAAGAAGTAGATTTCTTAATAATGATAACTAGCCAATTTCCGGCTTGTTTTGCTACTTTTTCTCTAGTCTTTCGAGATTAAAAGACTAATCAAAAAATCACAAATAAAATAGATTAAATTAATAGGTTCCATACCTTGTATAGAACTCCATGCGTGAAAGAAGGATTCGATCACATAGAGTCGATGAATGAAGTGGGTTGATTAACAATTCACAGATGAAAAAATGTCCAAAAAGAAAGCATCCACTCCTCTTGTATATATAGTATTTTTTCCTTGGTGGCTTTCTCTCTCATTTAAAAAAAGTCTGGAATCTTGGGTTACTCATTCGTGGAATGCCGGGCAATCCGAAATTTTTTTGAATGATATTCAAGAAAGGGGTATTCTAGAAAAATTCATAGAATTAGAGGACCTCCTCGTCTTGGACGAAATGATCGAAGAATACTCGGAGATACGTCTACACAAGCTTCCTATACCTCGAGGAATACAAAAAGAAACGATCCAATTAATCAAGATACACAACGAAGATCGTATCCATACGATTTTTCACTTCTCAATAAACATAATCTGTTTTGTTATTCTCAGTGGTTATTCTATTTTGGGTAACGAAGAACTTGTTATTCTTAACTCTTGGGCCCAGGAATTCCTATATAACCTAAGCGACACAGTCAAAGCTTTTTGTATTCTTTTATTAACCGATTTATGTATCGGATTCCATTCACCCCACGGTTGGGAATTACTGATTGGCTCTGTCTACAAAGATTTTGGATTTGTTCAGAATGATCAAATAATATCGGGTCTTGTTTCCACTTTTCCAGTGATTCTTGATACAGTTTTTAAATATTGGATTTTTCGTTATTTAAATCGCGTATCTCCGTCACTTGTAGTTATTTATCATTCGTTGAATGACTGATAACGGATCCACTCATATTAATCGAATCCAATTCGAAGGTTTGCAACTTTGTAGTTGTACATAAACAAAGCGTTGAAAATTTATGCTTTCTTTTTTTATCTTCAGGCTGAATCCTATATTATTCCAGTAACTAACAGAATCGTGGATAGGGAACTATATTAGTGACTTACCCCATCTATTGTAGAAATTTTGGTATCAACGGTTGAACCATGGAAACTAGAAATACTTTTTCTTGGATAAAGGAACAGATTACTCGATCTATTTCCGTATCGCTCATGATATATATCATAACTCAGACGGCCATTTCAAATGCATATCCCATTTTTGCACAGCAGGGTTATGAAAATCCACGCGAAGCGACGGGGCGTATTGTATGTGCCAATTGTCATTTAGCTAACAAGCCCGTGGATATTGAGGTACCGCAAGCGGTACTTCCTGATACTGTATTTGAAGCGGTTGTCCGAATTCCTTATGATATGCAACTGAAACAAGTTCTTGCTAATGGTAAAAAAGGGGGTTTGAATGTAGGGGCTGTTCTTATTTTACCGGAAGGTTTTGAATTAGCTCCCCCCGATCGTATTTCTCCCGAGATGAAAGAAAAGATAGGAAATTTGTCTTTTCAGAGCTATCGCCCTAATAAAAAAAATATTCTTGTGATAGGCCCTGTCCCCGGTCAGAAATATAGTGAAATTGCCTTTCCTATTC